TAATATAATATTTTTTATATATTATTATATATAAAAAAAATTGAAATTGGTTTTGAATTAATTATAGTTATAAAATTATATAATTTATATATATAGGTATATATGTATACATATGTATATAAATATATTAATGTATTATAAATATATATATATATATAAATATTTAATTTATTATTAAAATTAATAATTATATAATTTATTAAAAAATTAAATAATATATTTATAATATTTTTTTATTTAAATAGATTATATATTGATTTATATATATATTAATTTTTAATATTAATATTATAAATAAGAGAAAGAAAGAAATATTAAATATTTAATATTTATTTTTACATTTAATATATAAAAAAAAAAAAAAAAAATCTATTTAAAATTTTTATATATATAAATAAAATTTTATAATTTAAAAATTTTATTTTAAGTTTAAATTATATATAAATTTTAGTGTAAATTTTATTATATTTAAAAAATTTAGTAATTAATTATATAGTAATTAAAATTAAAAATTTAAGAAATTAAGATTTAGTAATACAAAAATAAATAACAAATTTTGTGCCAGCAGTTGCGGTTACACTAAAATTTATTTAAAATTTTTCAGTAATAATAAGTAATAAATTAAATATTTAATTAAAAATAAAATTATAAGGTGAAATTTTAATTTTATAAAAATTAAAATATAATTATGAATTAATAAAATTTTATTAATAGACTAGGATTAGATACCCTATTATAAAAAAATTAAATAATAATACTAAAATAGTAAATAATAATTTATTGAAACTTAAATAATTTGGCGGTATTTTAGTTCATTTAGAGGAATCTGTCTAATAATTGATAATCCACGAATAAATTTACTTAATTTAAAATTTTATATATCGTTGTTAAAAAAATATTTTTAAAAAATAATAATATTTAAAAATTTTAAAATAAAATTAACTCAGATCAAGATATAGATAATAATTAAGAATATGATGGATTACAATAATAATAAATAAATGAATATTAATTTTGAAATAATTAATTGAAGGTGGATTTAAATGTAATTTTATTTAATTTAATAAAATGATTAAAAATTAAAATATGTACATATTGCCCGTCACTTTCATTTAAAAATTGAAATAAGTCGTAACAAAGTAGAGGTACTGGAAAGTGTTTCTAGAAAGAACAAATTAGAGCTTGATAAAGCATTTCATTTACATTGAAAAGAAATTATAAGTGAATAATTAATTTGATGGGGTTAAATTAATAAAATAATATAATAATAAAAAAATTTATAATTAAATATTTAATGGGGGTTAAAGTATTTATTTAGAAAAAATTTTTATATTTATAGTGAATTAGTATTGTGAAAGAATTTTGAAAAATTTTGAAAATAAATTAATTAAAAAGTAAATTTAATTTATTATATCTTGTGTATCAGAGTTTATTTAATAAGTATTTTTAAATAAAAATATCTCGAATTTAAAAGAGATAATTAGTTAATAAAGTTAATGTTGAATAATTATTTTTAATAATTAATTTGAAATGAAATGTTAATCGTTTTTAAATATATCTAGTTTTTTTAGAAAAAAATTTAATTTTAAATTAAATTTTTTTTTATTAATTAATTTCAAAATTAATAATAAATTTAATTAAATATTTTAAGGGATAAGCTTTAAATTAAAATTTTATAATAATAATTTAAACTTAAAATAAAATTTTTAAAATTTATATTTTTTATAAATTATAATTTTTTATAAATAATTTTATTTTAATTAAAATTTAATATATAATTTATTTAAATTTTTATAAAAAAAATGATTTTTAATAATAAAAATTTAGTAATAATGATAAAATTAGTATATTTATAAAAAATAAAATAAAAGGAATTTAATTTAAGAAAAAGGAATTCGGCAAATATTTATATTCACTTGTTTATCAAAAACATGTCTTTTTGAAAATAATATAAAGTCTAATCTGCCCACTGAAGTAAATTTAAAGGGCTGCAGTATATTGACTGTACAAAGGTAGCATAATCAATAGTCTTTTAATTGAAGACTGGTATGAATGATTTGATGAAATATAAACTGTCTCTTTTTTAAAAGTAGAATTTAATTTTTTAGTTAAAAAGCTAAAATAATTATAAAAGACGAGAAGACCCTATAGAGTTTAATAATTTTATATTTTTAAATAATTTATAAATTTTATAATTTATATATATAAAATTATTTTGTTGGGGTGATATAAAAATTAAAATAACTTTTTTTAAAAATTAACATTAATATATGAATATATGATCCATAATTTATGATTAAAAGAATAAATTACCTTAGGGATAACAGCGTAATTTTTTTTTTTAGTTCTTATAAAAAAAAGAGTTTGCGACCTCGATGTTGGATTAAGATAAAATTTAAATGCAAAAGTTTAAAATTTTTGATCTGTTCGATCATTAAAATCTTACATGATCTGAGTTCAAACCGGTGTAAGCCAGGTTGGTTTCTATCTTTATAGAAGAAAAATAATTTAGTACGAAAGGATCAGTTATTTTAAATAATTTAATTATTAAGAATATTAGTAAAATTATTATACTATTTTGGCAGAGAAATGTAATGGTTTTAGAAATCATAAATATATAATTAATTATATACATAGTATATGATAATTATAGATATAATTAATATTATTATTGGAATAATTATTTTATTTATTGGGGTTTTAATTGGAGTTGCTTTTTTGACTTTATTAGAGCGGAAAATTTTAGGTTATATTCAAATTCGTAAAGGTCCTAATAAATTAGGATTTATAGGAATTTTACAGCCTTTTTCTGATGGCATTAAATTATTTTCTAAAGAGCAATTATACTTAAATTATTCAAATTATATATATTACTATTTTTCTCCAGTAATTGGGTTTTTTTTATCTTTAATAATTTGATTATTGATTCCTTATTATTTTAATTTTATTAAATTTAATTTAGGGATTTTATATTTATTTTGTTTTTTGAGAGTGGGAGTTTATACTTTATTATTAGCTGGTTGGTCTTCAAATTCTAATTATGCTATATTAGGGGGTTTACGGGCTGTTGCTCAAACAATTTCTTATGAGGTAAGATTAGCTTTAATTTTAATTTCTACATTATTTATAATTATGGATTTTAATTTATTAAATTTAAGAATTTATCAAGAAAATATTTGATTTATTTTTTTAATATTTCCTTTAAGAATGTGTATATTTTCTTCAATATTAGCAGAAACAAATCGAACTCCTTTTGATTTTGCTGAGGGGGAGAGAGAATTAGTGTCAGGGTTTAATATTGAATATAGAGGAGGAGGATTTGCTTTAATTTTTTTAGCTGAATATTCTAGAATTCTTTTTATAAGTATATTATTTATTTTATTATATATAGGAGGTTATTCATTAAGATTATTTTTTTATTTAAAATTAAGATTAATTTCATTTTTATTTGTATGAGTTCGAGGTACATTACCTCGTTATCGTTATGATAAATTAATATATTTATGTTGAAAAATTTATTTACCTATTTCTTTAAACTTATTATTATTATATTTAGGATTAAAAATATTTTTTATTTAATAAATATTTTTAGTATTATTAAATTAATAGAATAATAATTCTTTCTTAAGTTTTCAAAACAAATGCTTATAACAAGCTCATTAATTAGTAATTAAAAATTATTTTATCTCAAAATTTATTTATGATAGGATTAATAATATAATATGAAAAATATAATACAGTTAAAATTTGTCCGGTTAAAATAAAAGGAATTTCAACTGGTCGTGCTCCAATTCAAGTTAATAAAATAATTGTTGAGATTATAATTCAAAAGATAATTTGATTTAAAGGATAAAATTGAATACCTTGAATCTTTTTATTAAATGTGAATGGTAGAATAATTAAAATTAAAATAGATATAACTAATGCAATTACTCCTCCTAATTTATTAGGAATAGAACGTAAAATTGCATAGGCAAATAAAAAATATCATTCAGGTTGAATATGAATAGGGGTAACAAGAGGATTTGCTGGGATAAAGTTATCTGGATCCCCCAATATATAAGGATTAGTTAATCTTAAAATTACTAAAATAAATAATAATAAAATAAATCCGATTAAATCTTTAAATGTAAAATAAGGATGAAAGGGAATTTTATCTAAATTTCTATTAATTCCTAGAGGGTTATTAGAACCTGTTTGATGTAAAAATAATAAATGAATTATTGTTATTATTATAATAATAAAAGGTAATAAAAAATGAAATGTATAAAACCGAGTTAATGTTGGGTTATCAACTGCAAATCCTCCTCAAATTCAGTTAACAAGTGTCCCCCCTAAATAAGGAATAGCCGATAAAAGATTGGTAATTACTGTTGCCCCTCAAAATGATATTTGACCTCAAGGTAAAACATAACCTATGAATGCTGTTATTATTAATAAAAATAAAATAATAACTCCAATTATTCATGTGTAAAGAAAATTAAATGATTCATAATAAATTCCTCGTCCAATATGAATATAAATGCAAATAAAAAAAAAAGAAGCTCCATTAGCATGTATAGTTCGAATTAATCAACCATAATTTACATTTCGGCAAATATAGTTAACTCTATAAAATGCTAATTCTAAATTAGCACAATAATATATTGTTAAGAATAGACCTGTAATAATTTGAATAATTAAGCATAAGGCTAATAAAGAACCAAAATTTCATCATGCAGAAATATTAGCAGGTGAAGGTAAGTCAATAAGAGAGTTATTAATAATTTTAAATAAAGGATGAGATTTTCGTATTAGAATAAATTTATTTATCATTAGTAATTTAATTAAATGAACGTAAAGGCCCAAAGAAAATATTTGTAATTTTAATTACTGCAATTAAAGTAATAAAAAGGTAAATAATTAATATTATAGTTAAAAAATAAGTTTGTTTATCATATAATTTAGATAAATTAATTTTATTTTCATCAAAAAAATAAAATAAAGAATTAATGTTATTTATTTCATAATTAAAAAATAAATTTAATAAATTAATATTTTTAAAATTAATGTAAGAAATAATTATTGAAGAAAAAATAATAATAAATAATCTTAATTTTATAGATAAAGAAAATTTTATTAATTCATTAGATGCAATTCTTGAGACATAAATAAATAATACTAATAAACCCCCTAAAAAAACTAAAAATAAGATGTATGAAAATCAGTAAGTATTTAAAAATATACCAATAAATAAAGAAATAATTAAAGTTTGTAATAAAATAAATAATCCTATTGCTAGGGGGTGATTAATAAAAAATATAATAAATGAAAAAAAAATTAATAGTAATGAAATAAATAATTTTATAATTTCAAAGAATAGTTTAATAAAAATAATAATTTTGGAGATTATTGATAAGAATGAATTCTTTTCTTTGAAGTTTTTAAATAAAAAATTATTTTTGGTTTACAAGACCAATGTTTTGAATTAAACTATAAAAACAAAACAAATGATAAAAATTTGTATTTTAGTAATATTTTTTTTAGGAAATATAATTTTTGTTAGAAAACATAAACATTTATTAATTGTTTTATTAAGATTAGAATTTATTGTATTAAGAATATATTTATTAATAATAATTTATTTTACAATAATAAGTTATAATATATATATATTAATAGTATTTTTAGTTTTTAGAGTTTGTGAAGGGGCTTTAGGTTTATCAATTTTAGTTTCTATAATTCGAACTTATGGAAATGATTATTTTCAAAGTTATAATTTATTATGATAAAATTTTTTTTTATAATATTATTTATAATTCCTTTATGTTTTTTAAAAAATATATTTTGAATGGTTCAAATAATATTATTATTATTAATGATATTATTTATAAATTTAACAGTTAATATTATAAATTTTTGTAATTTAAGATATATAATAGGGGTTGATATAATTTCTTTTGGTTTAATTTTATTAAGAATTTGAATTTGTTCTTTAATGATCATATCAAGAGAAAATTTATTTAAATTAAATTATTATTGAAATTTATTTTTATTAAATGTTATATTATTGTTAATTATATTATATTTAACTTTTTCAATAATAAATATTTTTATATTTTATTTATTTTTTGAGGGGAGATTAATTCCGACTTTAATTTTAATTTTAGGTTGAGGATATCAACCTGAGCGAATTCAAGCAGGTTTATATTTATTATTTTATACTTTATTTGTTTCTTTACCTTTATTAATAGGATTATTTTTTATTTTTAAAGAAATTAATTCTATAATAATTTATATATATAAATTTTATCAAAGAAATTCATTTATTTTATATATTTCTATACTTTTAGCTTTTTTAGTGAAAATACCAATGTATTTTGTTCATTTATGATTACCCAAAGCTCATGTAGAAGCTCCTATTTCTGGGTCAATAATTTTAGCTGGGATTATATTAAAGTTAGGGGGTTATGGTTTATTACGAGTTTTAATTATTTTTCAAAATATAAATATAAATTTAGGTGTTATTTGAGTGACAATTAGATTGCTAGGGGGGTTTTATATTAGATTAAAATGTTTTTGTCAAATTGATATAAAATCATTAATTGCTTATTCATCAGTAGCTCATATGGGTTTAGTAATTAGAGGTATTATAACAATAAATTACTGAGGGTTTTTAGGTTCTTATGTTTTAATAATTGGTCATGGTTTATGTTCTTCTGGGATATTTTGTTTATCTAATATTAACTATGAACGTTTAATAAGACGAAGATTATTTTTAAATAAAGGGATAATAAATTTTATGCCTTCAATAAGATTATGGTGATTTTTATTTATAATTGCAAATATAGCAGCTCCACCTTCAATAAATTTTTTTGGGGAAATTGAATTAATTAATAGATTAGTAAGATGATCCTGAATTACAATAATAATATTAATGTTAATTTCTTTTTTTAGAGCTGGGTATAGATTATATTTATATTCATATTCTCAACATGGGGAATTTAATTTAAGATTATATAGATTTTATATAGGTTCATCTCGGGAATATTTATTATTATTTTTACATTGATTACCTTTAAATTTATTTATTATAAAGTTTGATTATGTTATAATTTGATTTTACTTAAATAATTTAAATAAAATATTGATTTGTGGAGTCAAAAATATGAATTGATCATTTTAAGTTATTCAAAAAATAAATTCAATTTGTTTTATTAGATTTATTTTTTTATTTTTATTTATAATTATAAATATAATTTTTATAGTATATTTTGTGATAAATAATATAGTAATATTTTTAGAATGAGAAATTATTTCTTTTAATTCTATAAATATTGTATTTTCTTTATTAATTGATTGAATATCTTTAATATTTATAATATTTGTATCTTTAATTTCATCTTCAGTTATTTTTTATAGAAAAAGATATATAAGATCAGAATTAAATTTAGATCGATTTATTATTTTAGTATTATTATTTGTTTTTTCTATAATTTTATTGATTATTAGACCAAATATTATTAGAATTTTTTTAGGTTGAGATGGGTTAGGTTTAGTTTCTTATTGTTTAGTAATTTATTATCAAAATATAAAATCATATAATGCTGGCATATTAACTGTTTTATCTAACCGAATTGGTGATGTGATATTATTAATAGTAATTGCTTGAATAATAAACTATGGAAGATGAAATTATATTTTTTATTTAGAATTAATAAATAATGATTTTTCTATAAAAATTATTAGATGTTTAATTATTTTAGGGGCAATAACAAAAAGAGCTCAAATTCCTTTTAGTGCTTGATTACCGGCTGCTATAGCAGCTCCTACCCCTGTTTCAGCTTTAGTTCATTCTTCAACTTTAGTAACTGCTGGAGTTTACTTATTAATTCGATTTAATAATTTACTAATTAATACTGAATTTTTAAAAATATTGATATTAATTTCAGGATTAACAATATTTATGGCTGGAATTTCGGCAAATTATGAGTTTGATTTAAAAAAAATTATTGCTTTATCTACATTAAGACAATTAGGTTTAATAATAAGAATTTTAAGAATAGGATTTTTTGATTTAGCTTTTTTTCATTTATTAACACATGCTATATTTAAAGCTTTATTATTTATATGTGCTGGTATAATTATTCATATAATAAATAATAATCAGGACATTCGTTGTATAGGGGGATTAAGATTATATACTCCTATAACTTCTTTATGTATAAATATTTCTAATTTAGCTTTATGTGGAATTCCCTTTTTAGCTGGGTTTTACTCTAAGGATTTAATTTTAGAAATAGTAAGAATGAGAAATTTAAATATATTAATTTTTTTTTTATATTATTTTTCAACTGGATTGACTATATTTTATACAATTCGTTTATTAATATATTTAATAGTAAATGAATTTAATTTAATTAGAATTTATCATTTATATGATGAAGATTATGTTATATTAAAAAGAATAATAGTTTTATTATTTATAAGAGTAATTTCAGGAAGATTTTTAAGATGAATAATTTTTAGTTATCCTTATATAATTTATTTACCTTTTCATTTAAAATTAATAGTAATTTATGTAAGAATTATAGGTTTAATATTTGGGTGATTAATAAGAATAATAAATTTATTTTCTATAAATAAATTTTTAATAACTTATAAATTAAGAAGTTATTTAAGTTTAATGTGATTTATACCAAGTTTATTTACTTATGGGGTAAGATATAAGTTTTTAAATTTAGGACAAAATTTAATAAAAAATATTGATTTAGGGTGAAGAGAACTTTATAGAGGTCAAGGTATATTTAAAATTTTAAAAAGATATTCAATTATTTTTAATCTTTTTCAAATAAATAATTTTAAAATTTATATATATAGATTCATTTTATGAATATTGTTTATAACAATATATATAATAATAATAATTTATTTAAATAGCTTAAAAAGAGTATAATATTGAAGATATTAGGGTGATTATTTAATCTTTAGATATTTATAAAAATAAAAATTTTATTCTTACATTGAAAATGTAAAGTTTTTAATAAACTATATAAATAAAAATTAAGAAATATTAATGATATTATTCACTAATAATTAAGTTAGCAGCTTAATAAAATATATTTCTTTAATTGGAATATTCAATTCAATAGTATCATTAACAGTGATATACCTCTAATTTGGTTTCAATTAATAAATAAGGAGTATTTATACTCTATCTTTTAAGTCGAAATTAAATGCATATTTGCTTCTTATTTAAGAAAAATTATTTATTAATATTTTTTGATTGCAAATCAAATGTTTTTTTTAAACTATAATCCTATTTTAATAAGTTCAGTTAAGTATTTTTTGATTTCATTCATGGTATAATCCAATTAGTAATATAATAATAAAAAAAGATGATATAATAAATCAAGAATTAATATTAGTTATTAAAAATGTTGGTACAATTGGGAAAATTAAAGCAATTTCAACATCAAAAATTAAAAAAATCACTGTAATTAAAAAAAAATGAAGGGAAAAAGGAATTCGAGGAAGGGATTTTGGATCAAATCCACATTCAAATGGGGAACATTTTTCTCGGTCTATAAAAGATTTTTTTGATAAAATTATAGAAATGATCATTAATAAATTTGATAATATAAAAAAAAATAAGGAAATTATTAATAAAATTTTAATTATTTATATTAAAATTATTAAACTTTTTGATTGGAAGTCAAATATACTATATATATTATATAAATAATTAATTTCCTCATCAATAAATAGAAATATAAAGGAATAATCAAACTACATCTACAAAATGTCAATATCAAGCTGCAGCTTCAAATCCAAAATGATGATTTCTAGAAAAATGATTTGAAGAATGACGAATAAAACATGTTAATAAGAAAATAGTTCCAATAATAACATGTAATCCATGGAATCCTGTTGCTATAAAAAAAGTAGATCCATATACTCTATCTGAAATAGTAAATGAAGCTTCTAGATATTCATAAGCTTGTAAAGCAGAAAAATAAAATCCTAAAAAAATAGTAATAAATAAACTTTGAGAAGTTTGTGAGAAATTATTATTTATTATAGCATGATGGGCTCAAGTTACTGTTAAACCTGATGTAATTAAAATAATAGTATTTAATAATGGAATTTGAAATGGATTAAATGGGGTAATATTTAAGGGGGGTCATATTGTTCCAATTTCAATATTAGGGGCTAAACTTCTATGAAAAAAAGCTCAAAAAAAAGAAATAAAGAAAAATACTTCTGAAATAATAAATAAAAGTATTCCTCATCGTAATCCCTTTGAAACTAGAATAGTATGTTTACCTTGATATGTTCCTTCTCGGCAAACATCTCGTCATCATTGATATATAGTTAAAATAACAATTATATATCCTAAAATTAAAAGATTTATATTAAAATTATGAAATCATTTAACTAAACCTGTAACTAATGTTATTGTTCCAATAGCTCCAGTTAAAGGTCAAGGACTATAATCAACTAAATGATAGGGGTGATTATGAAAATTATTTGTCATTTATTAATTAGTTTCTCTAGAATAAAGAGTTCTTAAAATTGAAATTACATAAGATTGAATAATAGCAACAGCTCTTTCTAATATAAGTAAAATAATTTGTATTAAAATTAAAAATATTAATAAATAATTACTTAAAATATTACCAGTATTACTTAATAAAGTTAATAATAAATGACCTGCAATTATATTAGCAGTTAATCGAATAGCTAAAGTTCCTGGTCGAATAAGATTTCTAATAGTTTCAATTAATACTATAAAAGGTATAAGAATATTGGGTGTTCCTTGAGGAATTATATGAATAAATATATGTTGAGTATTATTAATTCAACCAAATAATATAAATCTAATTCATAATGATAAAGATAATGTTAATGAAATTGTTAAATGACTTGTTCTAGTAAAAATATAAGGGAATAATCCTAAAAAATTATTAAATAAAATAAAAGAGAATAATGAAATAAAAATAAAAGTAGATCCTTTATTATTTTTTATATTTAATAAAATTTTAAATTCATTATGAAGACTTATGATAATAAATTTTCAAAAAATAAAATGACGGTTTGGGATAAATCAAAATGAGAAGGGGATAAATATTAAACCAATAAAAGTTCTAATTCAATTAATTGATAAATTAAATAAATTAGTTGAGGGATCAAAGATTGAAAATAAATTATTTATCATTTTCAATTAAAAATTTTTTTTTTAATAAATAAATTTAATTTATTATTAATATTAATATTATAATAAATATAATAATTTATAATATTAAATATAATAAAAATTGATAAAAAAAATAAAAAATAAAATAATCAATTAATAGGTATTATTTGAGGAATAAAAGAATATTACTAAAGTAATAATTTAAATTTGACATATTTATGTTATAAATTAACTAATTCTTTAAAAAATCATTAGAAGTAATTGCTAATTTACTATAAAATGGTTTAAGAGACCAATACTTGCTTTCAGTCATCTAATGAATAATTATTAATTCAATGAATAAAATTTTTTATTGAAATTCTTTCAATAACAATAGGTATAAAACTATGATTAGCTCCGCAAATTTCTGAACATTGACCAAAAAAAATTCCTGGTCGATTAATAAAAAAATTAGTTTGATTTAAACGTCCAGGATTGGCATCTACCTTTACTCCTAAAGCAGGAACAGTTCAAGAGTGAATAACGTCAGTTGCAGTAACTAAAATACGAATTTGATTATTTATTGGTAAAATAATTCGATTATCAACATCAAGAAGGCGAAAATTATTTAAATAATCACTATCATTAATTATATAAGAATCAAATTCAATATTATTAAAATCTGAGTATTCATAACTTCAATATCATTGATGACCAATGGATTTTAAAGTAATTAAAGGATTATTTAATTCATCTAATAAATATAATAATCGTAAAGATGGTAGAGCAATAAAAATTAATGTAATAGCTGGAAGAATAGTTCAAATTAATTCAATTATTTGTCCTTCTAATAAAAAACGATTAATAAATTTATTAAAAAATAAATTTATTATTAAATACATAACTAAAATAGTAATTATAAGTAAAATTACTAATGTATGATCATGAAAAAAAATTATTTGTTCTATTAATGGGGAAGCTCCATTTTGTAAATTTAAGTTTGATCAAGTTGCCATTTCTAAAAAAAGGTAATCCTTTATAAATGGGGTTTAAATCCATTACATATAATCTGCCATATTAGAAAATACTTATAATAGGGAGTTCATTATATGAATGTTCTGCGGGGGGTAGATTTTGGTATCATTCAATTGAAGAAGGTATATTTAAAGAAAAAATAATTATATGTTTATTAATCATTGATTCTCAAATAATTATTATTATTATAATAGTTCCAATTAAAGAAATATAAGATCCTAAAGAAGAAATAATATTTCAAGAAAGATAATTATCTGGATAATCTGAGTATCGACGAGGTATACCTGCTAATCCTAAAAAATGTTGAGGAAAGAATGTTAGATTTACACCAATAAATATGGTAATAAATTGAATTTTTAAGTAATATGGGTTTAATGTTAATCCAGTAAATAAAGGATATCAATGAATAAATCCCCCTAAAATTGCAAATACAGCTCCTATAGAAAGAACATAATGAAAGTGAGCAACAACATAATATGTATCATGAAGAATAATATCAATTGATGAATTAGCTAAAATAACACCAGTTAATCCACCTACTGTAAATAAAAATACAAATCCTAAACTTCATAATATAGAAGGACTATAATTGATTTGAGTTCCATATAAAGTTGCTAATCAACTAAAAATTTTAATTCCTGTAGGAACAGCAATAATTATAGTAGCTGAGGTGAAATAAGCTCGTGTATCAATGTCTATACCTACTGTAAATATATGGTGAGCTCAAACAATAAATCCTAAGAGTCCAATTGCCATTATAGCATAAATTATTCCTAATGAACCAAATGTTTCTTTTTTTCCTCTTTCTTGTGAAATAATGTGGGAAATTATACCAAATCCCGGTAAAATAAGAATATAAACTTCTGGATGCCCAAAAAATCAAAATAAGTGTTGGTATAAAATAGGATCACCCCCTCCTGCTGGATCAAAAAATGAGGTATTTAAATTTCGATCAGTTAGTAGTATAGTAATAGCTCCTGCTAAAACTGGTAATGATAGAAGTAAAAGTAATGCTGTAATACCTACAGCTCAAACAAATAAAGGTATTTGATCAAAAGATATATTATTAATTCGTATATTAATAATAGTTGTAATAAAATTAATAGCTCCTAAGATTGATGAAATTCCAGCTAAATGAAGGGAAAAAATAGCTAAATCTACTGATGCTCCTCTGTGGGCAATATTAGATGAGAGTGGGGGGTAAACTGTTCATCCTGTTCCAGCACCATTTTCTACAATACTACTAGAAATTAAAAGAGTTAGTGAGGGGGGTAATAATCAAAATCTTATATTATTTATTCGGGGGAAAGCTATATCTGGGGCTCCTAATATTAAAGGCACTAATCAATTTCCGAATCCTCCAATTATAATAGGTATAACTATAAAAAAAATTATAATAAAAGCATGAGCTGTGACAATAGTATTATAAATTTGATCATCACCAATTAATGAACCTGGATTTCCTAATTCTGTTCGAATTAATAAACTTAATGATGTTCCTACTATTCCTGATCAAATTCCAAAAATAAAATATAAAGTGCCAATATCTTTATGATTTGTTGAATAAAGTCATTTTCGCTGATAAAATAAAATGGCTGAGGATAAGCGATAAATTGTAAATTTATTTACGAGAAATTTCTCTTTTATTAAGTCTTATATTCAATTATGATATAAAATTGCAAATTTTAAGGTGTATAAATTACTAAGGCTTAAAGAATTTCTTTATAAATAATTTTGAAGATTATTAGTTTAATTTAACTTAAAACCTTAAAAAAAAAAAAAAGTATTAAGAATTAAACCTATAAAAGAAATTAAAGAAAAAAAATTAATAAATTTAATTAAATTATTTTTTAAATAAATTTTAAATCATTTTAATTTAAAAAAATTTAATAAAATTGATAAATAAATAATTCGAATATAAAAAAATAATATAATTAGACTTGATATTAAAAAAATAATAGTAATTAAGTATAAATTATTTATAATTAAATAATTAATAATTATTCATTTAGGAAAAAATCCTAAAAAGGGGGGTAAACCACCTAATGAAAAAAAATTAATAAATAATGAAATTTTCAATAAAGAATTTAAATTTAAGTTAATTATTTGATTAATATAAAAAATATTTAAAAAATAAAATGTAAAACATATAATAAAAATTAAAAAGCTATAAAAAATAAAATAAAATATTCATATATTTTCTCTAATTATTATAGCAGCTAATAATCATCCTAAATTATTAATTGAAGAAAATGCTATTAATTTTCGAATAGATGTTTGATTAAATCCTCTAATTGCTCCAATAATTACATTAAGGATTATAATTAATATAATAAAATTATTATTAAAATAATAAGATACAAGAATTATAGGGGAAATTTTTTGTCATGATATTAAAATAAAACAATTAATTCAGTTTAATCCTTCTATAATATTGGGGAATCAAAAATGAAAGGGGGTTGATCCTATTTTTATTAATAATGAAGAATTAATTAAAATTGAAAATAAATTATTAATTTCAAAATTTTTAAAAAAAAATATTTTTATTAAAATAATAAAAAGAAAATTAATAGAAGCAATTGATTGAATTAAAAAATATTTTAATGAAGCTTCTGTATGGAGAAGATTTTTATTATTAGAAATAAGGGGGATAAATCTTAATAAATTAATTTCTAATCCAATTCAACATCCTAATCATGTATTAGAAGAAATGGAAATTAATGTTCTAAAAAACAAAATAAATATAAAAAATATTTTATTAGAATTAAAAAAGAAGTAAATATAAAATAAATAAATATAATATTGATAAGAATGAATTCTTTTATGTATAAAAATATATTTTAGTGTAAGATGCACAATAATTTTTGATATTATTGGATTTAGTTTAATTCTAAAAAATATAATAAAGGTAAAAATTTACATAATTTATCCTATCAGAATAATCCTTTTATCAGGCACTTTATTAATTTAAGAAAAAGAAATCTTTATATTTGAGGTATGAGCCCAAAAGCTTAACTTAGCTTATTCTTAA